CAAAAATAAATAAATAAATCCGAAACATATAAAATGCAGTTAATCCCGCAGTGAACCAAGCTATTATTGCGAAACTAAGTGAATACAACCAACTATCATTAAGAATTTCATCTTTGGACCAAAAACAGGCGAAGGGTGGAATACCACAAAGCGAAAATGTTCCTAATAAAAAAGAAGTTTTTGTAATTGGAATATGTTTTGTTAAACCACCCATAAGAACTATATTTTGACTCTTATTTGGAGAATAACCAACAATAGCTTCCATTGAATGAATAATAGATCCAGACCCTAAAAACAACAATGCTTTCGAATAGGCATGAGTAATCAAATGAAATAAAGCACCTCGATAAGACCCCATACCTAGAGCTAACATCATATAACCCAATTGAGACATTGTAGAATAAGCTAAACCTCTCTTAATATCTTTTTGAGCAAGAACTAAAGTAGCTCCTAAAAAGACTGTGATTATGCCTATCAAAGCTATTAAATTCATTATGTAAGGTATGACTAGGAAAAGAGTAAAAAGTCGAGCTACAAGAAAAATTCCCGCCGCTACCATAGTAGCAGCATGTATCAGAGCCGAAATCGGAGTAGGGCCTTCCATGGCATCGGGCAACCATACATGAAGAGGAAATTGTGCTGATTTAGCAATTGCACCGGAAAATAAGAAAAAGGTACACAAAGTAACGAATACAAGATTAACTTGATTATTATAAATCAAGTTAGTGACTATTTTGAACAAATCTCGAAATTCGAAGCTGCCCGTTATCCAATAAAGACCAATAATTCCTAATAATAAACCAAAATCCCCTACACGATTAGTTACAAATGCTTTTTGACAAGCATTCGATGCACTAGGTCGTGTGAACCAAAAACCTATTAAAAGATAAGAACACATGCCAACTAATTCCCAAAAAATATAAATTTGTATCAAATTCGAACTAGTAACTAATCCCAACATTGAAGTATTGAAAAAACTCATATAAGCAAAAAATCTCAAATAGCTTTGATCATGAGACATATAATTATCACTATAAAAAAGAACCATAATTCCAACTGTAGTAATTAATATTAACAAAATAGAAGTAAGTGGGTCAATCAAGTGTCCGAACTCTAAAGAAAAATCATTATTGATGGTCCATGACCATATATGTTGATAAATAAAACTACTATTTATTTGCTGAATAGACAGATCAAGTGAAAAAATCATAACTATACTTAACAATAAAACACTTGGAAAAGCCCACATACGACGAAGTTTTTTTGTTGTCACCGGAAAAAGGAGAAGTCCTGTTCCTATTAACATAGGTACTGGGAATGTAAGGAAAGGTATGATACATGAATATTGATATATATGTTCCATAACAAAAACTTTTTTAATTACTAATTAATTATTTCGTGTTTCTGATTTATCAGCTCTTATATCTTTTTATTTTAAATCAGTCAATAAAGAAAATAAATGAAAAAGAAAAAATACAAAGTATATAAAAATGAAATCCAATTTTATATTTCTATTTTTAATTATTTAATTATTATCAATTAAAAATAAAAAAATTCACATATTAAAATCAAAAAGTTCGAATTCGTCAAATAAAGATACTACTGAAAATAAAAAAATACTTATTCTAACTAACTAGAAAGCCATTATTATTCAAAAAATTACTTAAAATTTTTTATTTTTTTTAACAAATTAATTAATAGTCTCATTTGTATTTTCAAATTCAATTTGAATTAGATATACTTTTTCGTTGAGTTTGACAAATTATACGAAAAAAAAAGTTACAGGATAAAAAAAAATTTAGGTTCTTAAACTTTATTGATGTATTTTTTTATATATTTAATATGATGAAAAAAGATAGAAATAAGTCGGATAGGCTTTTTTGATGAAAAGAGTATAATTTTCAGATTTAATATATAGATTAAGGAAGCGAATAGGAAAAATCTATTAAAAAAAAAGAAGCTTTCGGATAAAGTAAAGACAATTTTTTTTTAAGTACGTAGCAGAACTAGAAATTTTGTTGTTATATGATAGAATATCTAATGATGTTTCGAAATCCTAACTCAAACTCTTTCCACAATAAAAAACTAAGCAATAAAATATTTCGATAAATCTATTGAATGTAATAAATATTTAAATTGGAATTCATAAAATTTGATTTGTTTTTATTCTTAAATAAAATTTTCGTAATGAATTTGAATATTTCGTAAAAAGTAAAGTATTGCCTCAAAGCTCGACGATTAAATAATAATTGATTATTATAATTTCAAGCAAGCCGCTATGGTGAAATTGGTAGACACGCTGCTCTTAGGAAGCAGTGCTAGAGCATCTCGGTTCGAGTCCGAGTAGCGGTATTAGATCCTGTAATTTTCAAAAGGATACAATATATCCTATAATGACTTTACTTCCTAATTTCAATTATATATACGAAAAGAGGAACCCCCATAACTTTTTTATTTTATTTTTTATGATAGTTTCGGCTTTAGAGCATATATTAACTCATATATCTTTTTCAGTCGTGTCAATTGTAATTACAATTCATTTGATAACCTTATTGGTCGATGAATTCGTAGAACTCTATGATTCGTCAGAAAAGGGCATGATAACTACTGTTTTCTGTATAACAGGATTATTAGTTACTCGTTGGTTTTTTGGTGGACATTTACCATTAAGTGATTTATATGAATCATTAATCTTTCTTTCATGGGGATTTTCTGCTATTCATATAGTTCCGTATTTTAAAAAATATAAAAATTATTTAAGCGCAATAACCGCGCCAAGTACTCTTTTTACTCAAGGGTTTGCCACTTCAGGTCTTTTAAAAGGCATGCATCAATCAGAAATGTTAGTGCCCGCTCTTCAATCCCAGTGGTTAATGATGCACGTAAGTATGATGATATTGGGCTATGCAGCTCTTTTGTGTGGATCATTATTATCAGTAGCATTTCTAGTCATCAGATTTCAAAAAATCATAAGAATTTTTGATAAAAGCAATAATTTATTACCCGATTCATTTTACTTTAATGAGATACAATATATAACGAACCGGAAAAATGTTTTAAGAAATATTTCCGTTCTTTCGTCTAAAAATTATTATAGGTTTCAATTGATTCAACAATTAGATGACTGGAGTTATCGGATTATAAGTATAGGATTTTTTTTTTTAACTATAGGTATTCTTTCGGGAGCAGTCTGGGCTAATGAAGCATGGGGATCATATTGGAATTGGGACCCAAAGGAAACTTGGGCGTTTATTACATGGACCATATTCGCGATTTTTTTTCATACTCGAACAAATAAAAATTTTGAGGGTTTAAATTCGGCAATTGTCGCTTCTATCGGTTTTCTTATAATTTGGATATGCTATTTTGGAGTTAATTTATTAGGAATAGGACTACATAGTTATGGTTCATTTACATTAACAATTACCACTTGAAGAAAGAGTCTGACGAATGCAACTCTCTAGGACAGCAAAATATAGAGACAAAAAACTTCAGGTAAGCTGTTGAGAACTTTTTGAATCAACTAGTATGGTAATTCAAAAAGTTCTCACAAATGCCAAAAATTTTTTCTTAGAATTCATTTTTTGTTAATTAAAATTCAAGATTTAAGAGAGTAAAAAAGAAGTTTTTTCATTGTGTAACCTAAGAATTTTGAATTTTTGAAAAAAAAAATCCTAGGATTTTTTTTTTAGAAAAACTATCTATAAAAATAATTAGATAGAATAGCTTCGACTCTGTCAATTGATAATGAGAAAACGAAATCCGGATAAATACCAATACTTATTACAGGCAGAAGGATAGAGATCGAAACAAATAATTCCCGAGGTCCAGAATCAAAAAAATAAGAGTTTGGAGCATTAAACAGTTTGTATCCATAGAACATCTGTCGTAACATAGATAATAAATAAATAGGAGTTAATATCATTCCAACTGCCATTACGATAGTAATTAATATTTTTGTCGTTAAAAGGTATTTTTGGCCACTAATTAGTCCAAAAAAGACTATCAATTCCGCAAAAAAACCACTCATGCCCGGTAATGCAAGGGAAGCTAGTGATAAAATATTGAAGGTCGTGAATAGTTTTGGCATTAAGGGAGCCATTCCGCCCATTTCGTCAAGATAAAGACGACGTATTCTATCATAACCAGTTCCTGCCAAGAAAAAGAGTGCAGCACCAATAAATCCATGGGATAGAATTTGTAAAATAGCTCCATTGAGTCCCATATCACTTATAGAGCAAATTCCTATAATTATGAAACCCATATGAGATACAGAAGAATAGGCTATTCTTTTTTTTAAATTTCGTTGACCAGGAGATGTTGAAGCTGCATAGATTATTTGCATTACGCCTATTATTATCAACCAGGGGGAGAAGATAGAATGAGCATGAGGTAATAATTCCATATTGATTCGAATCAATCCATACGCCCCCATTTTTAATAGGATTCCGGCTAGAAGCATACAAGTACTGTAATGTGCTTCCCCATGAGTGTCTGGTAACCATGTATGTAAGGGTATAATCGGTGATTTGACAGCAAAAGCAATAAGAAATCCAATATAGAAAAATATTTCTAGTCCCACAGGATATGATTGATTGGCTGATGTTTCAAAATTAAATGTTGGTTCATTAGAACCATATAAAGCGATACCTAAAGTTCCCATTAATAAAAAAACCGAACCGCCTGCAGTATACAAAATAAACTTTGTAGCTGAATACAGACGTTTCTTTCCCCCCCACATGGAAAGAAGTAGATAGACGGGAAGTAATTCTAACTCCCACATGATAAAAAAAAGTAAAAGATCTTGAGATGAAAATAATCCTATTTGAGCACTATACATTGCCAACATCAGAAAATTGAATAATCGGGAATCCCGAGTAATCGGCCAAGCCGCTAAAGTCGCTAAAGTGGTGATAAATCCTGTCAGTAAAATAGGTCCTAAAGAAAATCCATCTATTCCCAATCTCCAGTACAAATCAAAAAACGGGATCCATTTATAATCTTCTGCTAATTGTATTAATGGGTCCTCAAATTGAAAATAATAAGAGAACGCATAAGTTATTAAAAGGAGCTCTACTATACATATATATAAAGTATACCACCTAATTACCTTATTTCCTCTATGAGGGAAAAAGAAAATTAATAAACCCGATGCTATCGGTAAAACTACAAATATTGTTAACCAAGGAAAAGAATTCGTGGTAAAGACAAGATACGCTTAGACTGTAAAAACCCGTCCTAGAAAATATTTTTTCGAGTACGGGTTTTTGTCGGTAAACAAAAAAGCAAATGTATTCAAGTGGGGTTTTCTGGAAACTATCAATAAGCTAGACCCATGCTTCGAGTTGTTTCATGCCATAAATAAACTCGAACACTCAAGAAATCTGTTGGACAAGCGGATTCACATCTTTTACAACCGACACAATCCTCTGTTCTTGGAGCGGAAGCAATTTGCTTGGATTTACACCCATCCCAAGGTATCATTTCTAATACATCCGTGGGACAGGCTCGGACACATTGAGTACACCCTATACATGTATCATAAATTTTTACTGAATGGGACATTGGATTAAAAATTTTTTTAACGTCATAAAATTTCAATCTAGTAAATTTCTAAATGAATCAGCATATATTTAGAAACCAGACGAATCAATGATTTACCAGAAATTTTATCAATTCTGGATCACCTTCTGAGATAGAGCCAAGATATTTTAATTTCTTACGTTTTCACAAACATGATCAGATAACTTAGATATCATACATACCAACTCAAATTAATAAATATGAAAATTATATTCTATAACAATTAATACTACTTATTCAACAAATTCGATTGATTGATACAGGTAGATTTTCTGTTACGATAAATTGACGAAACAATAGCCAGTCCAATAGCTGCTTCAGCGGCTGCGATAGCTATAACAAAAATTGAAAAAATATTTCCTTTTAGTTGGCGACTATCAAAAAAATCAGAAAATGTTACGAAATTTATATTAACAGCATTCAGTATAAGTTCAAGACACATAAGGGCTCTAACCATATTTCGACTCGTGATTAATCCATAGATACCGATAGAAAATAAAAAGGCACTCAAAATAAGTACATGCTCGAGCATCATTGACCAACTCCTTATCAATTTTTCAATTTCGATTTATTTCAATATGAACAACAATTCCACCTGAGATTGACTCGAATTAAGAATATCATAAGTACTGAACAAATAAATATATGGATAATAGATCAAATAAAAGAATTTATACATTTATACATAAATAATCTTTATAAATAATCTTTAAATAAAATTGAAGGAAAAGAGATGTGATAACATAGAAAACAGTTTTAATTTTGATTTCGATTATTAATTCGAAAAATTTCTTACTGACGAACCACAGCAATCGCACCTATCAAAGCAACTAAAAGAATTATTGAAATGAATTCAAATGGAAGAAAAAAATCTGTTGCTAAATGAATTCCAATTTGTTGACCATTACTTATCAAATCTTGTTCTATAATCTGATTTTTTGTTGTAGTCCAAATGATTCCGTACCATGACGTATCGGGAATAATAGTAATTAGTGAAACAAAAATACTTGTACAAATTAAGGAAGTAACCCCATTTCCAACAGTCCAAAGATTCAAATCTTTGTAATATTCTGAACCATTCATGAACATTACGGCAAATATAATTAAAACATTTATAGCTCCCACATAAATAAGGAGCTGTGCAGCAGCTACAAAATGAGAGTTTGATAAAATATAAACTAAAGATATACAAACAAGAACGAATCCTAATGAAAAGGCAGAATAAATTGGGTTGGTAAATAATACTACCCCTAAACCTCCTAATATAAGACCTAATCCCAGAAAGACTAAAAGAAAATCATGTATTAGTCCCGGTGAATCCATTGCACGTAAAATAAGAAATAAAAAAATTGAATTGTTTTTTCATGACCTTATTGACTATTGACTTGACCAGGAAAAACTTTTTTATATTTTATATTTTGATTATTTTTTATTTTATTATTATAATTATTATTATAGGCTTCTTAATTTTAAATTCGAGGGGTCTAAATAATTACTATATTTACAAATATTGAACTAATTTCATTCTTTCTTGAATTTCTTGAAAAAGAAAAGGCATTCAAATTTTATTCTCGAAAGAATTTTGGATAGAATTATAGATATCTTAATAGATTGTCAATCCAAATTAAATTTCGATGCAATTTTCTCATCAATCAAATCAATAGTTGGAATTTCGAATTTTTGTAGTCATTGACTAAGAAAATGAAAGAAAACCCCTTCCATACTTTTAGATCAAAACGGAACTTTCCTTTTTTTAGTTTAATAATTGTATTTTTAAATCAATCAAAGTGGTTTATCTATTTTTTTTTAGTTGAATTTAAAATTGTTCGAATCGTATAATCGTCAACTACTGATATTGGTAAACGACCCAAAGCAATTTGATTATAATTCAATTCATGACGATCATAAGTAGAAAGCTCATATTCTTCCGTCATTGATAAACAATTTGTTGGACAATACTCAACACAGTTGCCGCAAAATATACAGATTCCGAAATCAATACTGTAATTAAGCAACCGTTTCTTTCGAATGTCAGTTTCCAATTTCCAATCAACAACAGGCAGATCTATAGGACATACACGAACACATACTTCACAAGCAATGCATTTATCAAATTCGAAATGGATTCGACCGCGGAAACGCTCCGATGTGATTAATTTTTCATAAGGATATTGAATAGTTACAGGTAAACGATTTGCATGGGATAAGGTAATCATGAAACTTTGACCAATGTACCTTGTGGCTCGTATGGTTTGTTGCCCATAATTCATGAACCCAGTTACCATGGGAAACATAGCGTAAATTTTTATGAATAATTTGATTTTTTTTTCTCTTGTTTGAGTTGAAGACAAATCATAATATTCTTTTCTTATAGTTTTCTTTATTATTATAAAATTTAATATTAGATCGAATTTTTTTTTTTATAGTGAAAGGAGTTGGAAAGAGGTTGTTAATAATAGATTACCGAGGGAAATTGGTAAAAGAAATTTCCATCCAAGATTTAAAAGTTGGTCCATTCGTAGTCTAGGTAAAGTCCATCTTGTTGTGATAGGAATGAACAAGAACAAATAAGTTTTAACCAATGTAATAAAGATACCAATTGTTGGTCCAACGACTCCGCTTATGTTATTTATTTCAAAAAACTCATGAACAAATATATACGGAATACAGATATTCCAACCGCCCAAGTAAAGAACTGTTACAAATAATGAAGAAACTAATAAGTTTAAATAGGAAGCAATATAAAATAAACCAAATTTAATACCCGAATATTCCGTTTGATAACCTGCTACTAATTCTTCTTCTGCTTCTGGCAAATCAAAAGGTAATCTTTCACATTCTGCTAGAGAAGAAATACAAAAAATAAAAAATCCTATCGGTTGACGCCACAAATTCCACCCCCAAAAACCAGATTTTGCTTGTGCCTCAACTATATCAACTGTACTTGAACTGTTAGATAATCATAGTCGGTGATAACATCACTGTTCTCATCGCTATTCCAGAACCGTACATGAGATTCTTACCTCATACGGCTCCTCGAAGTCCAAAACTAAATTTAAGGAACAGATCAATTGTATTATTTATTTTGATATATTTGTAGAATAGAGCGTATCAAAATAAGATAAAATCTATCGACGTTCCAAAATTCGAGCAATGAAATTCTATCTGTTAGAATACTAAAAATACAAAATTACTTCGGAATTGATCTCATCCTTTACCTTTAATAATTTCAATTTTTCTTTCTTGAGTAATAACTTTAATCCTTCAATAAAATACTCTTTGTAAAATTCCTTGTTAAAATACCAAATAGATATTTCAACCTATCATTTTCTATTACGAGACCCGAATTATGACACGAATTCTATCTCTATGAATATCCATATAGGAGAAAAGAATAAAAAAAAATGGATTTTTCTTTTTTTTCTATTGTAATTCTATTGTAATTATTGTAATTCGATTCTTTTTTTTTTTTCGTTCTTATTCTTCTTTCTGAAAAAACGAAACGACAAGGGGGTTAAAAAAAAGGAAAGGATTATTTCGTCCCGGATAGTCATTTCTTTAATTGTTGGGTAGGAGCATACTCTGAATTGGAATCATGGGGAGCACTGCCTGATCATTTCTACGAACTTAAAGCCCCGATTAATATACTTTTTGTCGAAATAGTTTTTTCGATAATTTTAAAAATCTCTATTACTAATCCTTTGTGTATCTTCGTGTTCCTAACCATCCACTCATTTTTGCTCAATCACCTGTTAGCATTAGGGTAATACCTATGGAGAATACCTATAAATAAAATAATAGTGAAAACTCCATAAAGTTGATTTTTTGAGCCCGCTTCAAGTTAGGATGACTAATCAACCAATTTCGGGGCAAATGGTCTTATTTTTTTATGTTTATTTCTGTTTTCTTTTTTATTCTTGTACCTAGGAAATGAGTCTCAATTTTTTTACTGCAAATTTCGAAGTTGTTTTTTTTTTTTCACTCATATAACTATCCAATTTAGTTCATGAACCAAATTGATGAATAAAAAATGAAGATATCTATTCAATTCATTTAACTTTCTTCCTAAAAATAATAGCGAGAAATTTCTGTTTCAACGAGTCGCACGTAGAGATATGGCTAAAATACAAATAGTTAAAGGTATTTCATAACTAATCGATTGAGCAGCAGCTCGTAGACCACCTAAAAAGGAATATTTATTATTTGATCCATATCCTGACATAAGAAGTCCAACGGGAGCAATACTTGAAATGGCAATCCATAAAAAAACACCACTATTTAGATCGGTTAAAACAAAGTGATAGCCAAAAGGAATTACTGAATAGCTTAAGAGAGTTGATATAACTGCTATAGATGGTCCAATACTGAATAAATGAGTATCCCCTCTAGATGGAAAAAGATTCTCTTTGAAAAGTAATTTTGTCCCATCCGCTAGAGCTTGAAGAACTCCTAAAGGACCTCCATATTCGGGTCCAATGCGTTGTTGTATCCCTGCGGATATTTCTCTTTCTAACCATACAATTACTAGTATGCTTAGTGTGATTCCCAATACAAGAGTCAAAATCGGAACAAACTCCCATATAATTCCATAGACTTCGTTTAAGGATTCTAAGCTAGCAAAAGAATGGATAGCTTGTACTTCTGTTGTATCAATTATCATTTCAACGATCAACTTCTCCCATAATGATATCTATACTACCTAGTATTGTCATAATATCAGCCAATTTCATTCTTTTAACTAATTCAGGAAGAATTTGCAAATTGATAAAACCTGGTGGGCGAATTTTCCATCTCCAAGGAAACCCGCTCTGATCCCCTATCATAAAAATTCCCAATTCTCCTTTTGGGGCTTCCACTCTGACATAAAGTTCTTGTTTCGGTAATTCAAAAGTAGGAGAAGTTTTTTTACTAATGAATCGATATTCAAAATCGTTCCATTCCGGATCCTTTTCTCTATCAAAGCGTCGGGTTTCTAAATTCTCATAGGGCCCCCCTGGAATTCCTTCAAGAGCCTGTTGAATAATTTTTATAGATTCCAGCATTTCACCAATTCGGACTAAATAACGAGCTAATGAATCTCCTTCTTTTTGCCACTGGACTTCCCAATCAAATTCGTCGTAAGACTCATAATGATCAACTTTACGAAGATCCCATTGTACTCCGGAAGCTCGTAACATTGGTCCCGATAACCCCCAATTTATTGCTTCCTCCGCACCAACAATACCTACTCCTTCAACTCGTTCTAAAAAAATAGGATTTCGTGTAATAAGTTTTTGATATTCAACAACTCCTGTTAAAAAATAATCGCAAAAATCCAAACATTTATCTATCCAACCATGAGGTAGATCAGCCCCTACCCCCCCGATACGAAAATAATTATGCATCATTCTCATACCAGTGGCAGCTTCAAATAAATCATATATTAACTCTCTCTCTCTAAAAATATAGAAGAAAGGAGTCTGTGTACCAATATCTGCCATAAAAGGCCCAAGCCATAACAAATGAGAAGCTATACGACTTAATTCCAACATAATTACTCTAATATAGCCAGCCCTTTTTGGCACTTGAATATTTCCTAACAGTTCTGGACCATTTACTGTTATTGCTTCTGTGAACATAGTAGCCAAATAATCCCATCGTGTTACATAGGGCAAATACTGTATAATTGTTCGATTTTCTGCAATTTTTTCCATTCCTCTGTGTAAATAACCTAATATTGGTTCACAATCAATAACATCCTCACCGTCTAGAGTAATGATGAGTCGAAGAACACCGTGCATCGATGGGTGGTGGGGACCCATATTCACTATCATAAGGTCTTTTCGTTTAGCTGGTATATTCATAGGAGTTTCCTCGATCCATTCCACGAGTTACTGAAAACAAAAAGAAGTTCATCTCAAGATCTAATAAATCAAATAATTCAACAAAACTCTTCAAATTAAGAAATTAATGAGTTTTTAACTTCCGAATATCCAACCGACTAATTAATTCTTTATAACGTACTTTATTTTTTTTTTCTAAATACGACAACAGTCGTTGGCGTTTTCCTAAAATTTTCCGCAAACCTCTCTGAGATAAATAGTCTTTTCTATGCAATTCCAAATGTGAAGTAAGTCTTCGTATCTTATTTGTGAAACTTACTATTTGAAATTCAGCGGATCCCTTGTTTTCGTCTTTTTCTTTTTGTGAAATAACTGAAATGAATGAATTTTTTACCATAAAACAAGGACTCCCTCCTTTTTTTAGTTTTAAGTTTAAGATATTTTTTATTGATTAGTAATAATAATAAATTAATAAATGTATTCTATTAATAAATAATGTCAGTTCATCTTAATTTTGTATACACAAAAATCTTTACTTTGTTAGTTTACTTTGTTAGTAATTCAAAATTCTATTTGACAGAATTTTGAATTAATCAATCAAAAATTTTAAGGGTTGTCTATTTCGTCGCTTACAAAGAAGAAAAAAATTCTAACTAAAAAAAAGTAAAAAAAAAAATTCCATTGATTCATTTCATTTCTAGATCTAATTGATAGATTATTGAATTCTATGTACCCGAATGGAATATGGAAGATAAAAGAATAAGGCGGCTATCTTCTTCGTTTCATATACTATACCAAATAAGCTATGATATATATAATATATATGAAAAATTCGCCCTTATTAAAATTTCAACCGCGGATATATATATATTCTTACCATACTGAACCGACTGCCATTATTAGTATCGAACCAATAGCGATTCATACAAGCTAAATCCTCTAATCGAAAATTGGGCCAAAGAAAAAATTTCGATTTAATTAATTTATTTTTTTCTCTCCAAAAACGTTTGGTTTTCTCCAAAACGGGACTCCCTTTTTTTATGTTATTACCATTGAAAATTTCTGTATTTATATGAATATCGTTTTTATTTTTTAAATTGAAAGAAATTCGAATTCTTAATTCTTTACGACGTTTAGGGGATAAAATATTTTCAGGAACAAGTAAATCATAATTATTTTTTTCTCTATTTCCAATTTTTTTGTAATGTCTTTCATCGGTAAAAGTCTTTTTCTTTTTATCAACATAGAATTTTTCTCTATATTTTTTATTAATTTGTTCTTTGTTCATATGAACTAATAAGATACCCATCATTTGATACAAAAGAAATTGCCCATCAGTTTTTATCGACAGACGAACAGGTTCGATAATCAATATTCTCTTTTTCATCAATTCTGTAAGAGTTACATCTTTCTGAACCATCAGAATATTCAGATTTAGTTCTTTCCTTTGAATAGCCGATATAATAATTTCTCGTGGATTTGTCAGTCTAAGTAGGAAAGAATATGTTTTGATATTATCAATTATTTTTTGATTTAAAGAAAGATTCCATCTTAATTGAAAACATAAATACTCTTTTAGGAAGAAATCAAGCTCTACTTCTGTATGACTTTTGTTTTTCTTTTTATTTCTATGTTTTGTCATATCTAATCCCATATAATCGTCGTCAATATCTTTTTCTTCATTATTTCGATTCTCTAATTCAATAATTTTGTTTTTATTCGATGATATAGATATAAGAAGGTCGCCTTTTTTATTCCCGTTGATTTTATTATTTTTACTAATATTTTTATTTCTATGAAAATTTAAAAGAAGAAATTGAATCGGTATTGTCCATGGTTTTTTCTTATATGTGTTGTAAAGTATCACAAATTTTCGAAAGAACCAAACTTCAAAATTCAATATGAGACTATTTTGTATTTCTTTATTCATTCCCATCCAATCAAAAAAAAGGGGGGTTTGCTTAGATGCATTAATTTCTTGATCTTGGTAAATTGGAACAAAAGAATTTTTTTTCTTATCAATTTTAGCAATTATTTGATATTTATTAGTTGGAGTTTTAGTGTTTTTTTTATCTTTGCTTCCGGTATCGATCCAGGACTCAATATCGACCCTCTTTCTAAGACAAAAATGGATAAGTTGCCAATCAAAATATTTTCGGTTTGGACTTTTCTCGATATCGAGAATATCATTTTCCGCTAGATAATTAGTCATAGGAATACCTTCTAAGGTGTCAAATAATTTGCTTTTATTTGTGTTGGAATTATAAAGAATCGTTTCTTTATTAGTTGGTGATTCATAAATAGAAAAGTCCGTCTTTTTTTCATAATTAATAGATTTAGATGATAAAAGACTATATTTAGCGTGTTTTTTTTTTTTTAAATTATTCTTTTGCTGTTGAGTCGAAAATAAGTTTACCTCAAATTTTTTGTCATAATGAATTAATTGGTCTTGTTCATCTAAATTCCATTTGCTTAATTTTTTATTTTCAGCCATATAGTGTTGATAGATTCTATTTCGCCATTTTTCTGGCATTAATCTAGACCATCTAAGCTGAGATAAATCATATTTATATTGATAATGACTTCTTAACCAGTTTTTCCGTTGATTCATTAAAGAAAAAGAATTTATCAAATTTTTTTCTTTTAATTTCGAATTAAATAATCCTTGGTCTCTAAAATAATCTTTTATTTCATTCTTAAGAAAAAGGTTATGGTATTCAAAGATTGATCTTAATTTATATAAGTTAAGAATTTTTCTTTGTGATAGTTTGTAAAATACATAGGCTTGTGATAAGAAAGATATATCACAAAAAATTTTTGAATTCTTATTAATAACAGCGATATCTCTTGACTTTTTTATAATCGAAATAAAGTGAAATTTATTTTGATTTGGTTTATCGATTTTTTTTTTATTTGATTCATTATTGGAAATGTATTTAGTAATAATCTTTTTTATTGATTCAAGAAAAAGCTGTGCATTGAGCCTTGGAATATTAATGATACTTAAAAAGATATCTATGTATATATTTTCAATCAAAATTTTTATAAAAAAATAAAATTTACGTGATAATCGAGCATTTTTTTTTTTTAATATGTATGAAATTTTGTTTGATGAGTTGAATTTTTTAACATTAGAACTTCTTTTTATTTTTTTAAGACTAATAGTTTTTTCTGAAGTTCGATTTTTTTTGTTCTTTTCTTTTGTAATTTTTTCTATTTGATTTAGAATTATCTTTCTTCTAGCCGAAAGATCTTTCATTTTTTTTTCTATCAGTGAATAATTTGTACACGGTATAGGTCGAATTCGAGTGGACAATTTCGAAACCATATGATGGTTGTTATTGATTATCGAATCTTTTTTTTTTTTTTTTTCATTTAATTCATCTACTTCTCTAAATTCCGATAAAAAATTTTGATTTATTTTTGATTTTGAAAGTTTCTTTATTGTTTTTTGTCGAAAAAAAATGTTTTTGATGAACCAGTAGTTTTTTTCTTTTGATGAATTTTGAAATAATTTTGTTCTTTCTTCTAAAATTGGTATAACTTGAAAACCTTTTTTTGTTCTCTTTCGAATTTTTTTTTCAAGTTTTTTAAA